CATTAATAGTTGCATTGACAGTTATCTTCAGTCCCAAATCTGTATTGATAGTTACATTGTAAGTGGTAGTGACAATTCCAGTAACAATTACATTTCTAGTTCCATTTGTGGTAAAAGTGGAAATAGTAGTCAAAACGAGGATACCAGAACGAGTGATCAAACTATACCAGAAAGTTCTACTCATCTGGGTGTAACTCAACAATACCGGCATTTGTGGGTTCAATGCGAAAATTGTTATGGATTAAATTATAAGAAATTTTTTAAATCAAAGATGCATCTTTGTGAACAATGTGGATATCATTTGAAAATGAGTAGTTCAGATAGAATCGAACTTTTGATCGATCCGGGCACTTGGGAGCCTATGGATGAAGACATGGTCTCTCTGGATCCCATTGAATTTCATTCGGAGGAGGAGCCTTATAAAAATCGTATCGATTCTTATCAAAGAAAGACAGGATTAACCGAGGCTGTTCAAACAGGCAGAGGGCAACTAAACGGTATTACCGTAGCAATTGGGGTTATGGATTTTCAGTTTATGGGAGGTAGTATGGGATCCGTAGTCGGGGAGAAAATTACCCGTTTGATTGAATACGCTACTAAAGAATTTCTACCTCTTATTATAGTGTGTGCTTCCGGAGGGGCACGCATGCAAGAAGGAAGTTTGAGCTTGATGCAAATGGCTAAAATATCTTCTGCTTTATATGATTATCAATCAAATAAAAAGTTATTCTATGTACCAATTCTTACATCTCCTACTACCGGTGGGGTGACAGCTAGTTTTGGTATGTTGGGGGATATCATTATTGCCGAACCCAATGCCTACATTGCCTTTGCGGGTAAAAGAGTAATTGAACAAACATTGAATAAAACAGTACCCGAGGGTTCACAAGCGGCCGAGTATTTATTCCAGAAGGGCTTATTCGATCTAATCGTACCACGTAATCCTTTAAAAAGCGTTCTGAGTGAGTTATTTCAACTACACACTTTCTTTCCTTTGAATCAAAATTAGAACATTAAGTTCAATTATTTTGAGCAAACAAGTAATTAGTTTATCGGAATCCAAGTTAAAATTAGACGAATGGGGTTTTCTTTGTTGACATAAGATCTAATTATATAAAGAATCAAAAGTCACAGAAAATCCGCCCCTTTTTCTATATTCCTGATTATTGATCAAGAAGCCTCTATTAACAAGATAAAAGATGAAATTCTTATTTTCGTGAAATTAGGCAAATCAAAAAAATATACTCTTCTCGTCATATATAATGAAAATCTATAAAATATAGAATTTTTTATTTTTTTTATATCTTACGATAATCCTATTTTGACTAAGAATCCCTGATGGATGGGATTCTAACAAACCCTTCAATATATTCAATATAATTATAAATATAAATAGAATCTAATTAATTTTTAAGAAACTTTTTGCTTAGTAAATGAAATTCGAAGACAAGAGCAAAAAATGAAGAAAATAATATCTCATCCATATCCTTTCAAATCTTTCATGTAGAAAGATGAAAAACTACATTATATACTCACTTAGATAGATACTTATATTTATACTTAATAGCTATTAAGTAATAATAATAATTCCAATTTTAGAATTATCAAATTATAATAAGATATCTTTATATATAATAAGATATCTTTATATTATAAATATAAAATATAAATAATAATAACAGGTACAAATAGTAAATCGAGGTACCCATTCTATGACAACTCTTAACTTTCCCTCTGTTTTGGTGCCTTTAGTAGGCCTAGTATTTCCGGCAATCGCAATGGCTTCTTTATTTCTTCATGTTCAAAAAAACAAGATTGTTTAGAGCCGATGGCACAAAATCTCATCTATTTTTTTTTTCAAAACTGACGCTTGTATCATAACACAGATATCTATTTAGCAAAATATGGTATAAGCGGCTTCCGCCGAAAAACTCTTATGTCTCCAGAAAATGCTATAGGGATCAATGGATTCTAGCTATTTTCAAATAGACCCGAATCGACGGATAGCTGAACTGTAAAGTTGGTCTATCTATTTGGCTATCTTTAATGAGATCATACGAAGGGTATGTTATTAGTTTAGATCTAACGAATTTAATGAATTACTCCTAAAGGATCACATCAAACTAGTGCTAGTTGATGCGAGTTACTTCGGAAAAAAAAGGACTAAAGTCAAATTCATTTGGGGTATTCTCTCAATTCCAAAAAAATCAACTGGATCAAGTATGAGTTGTCGATCAGAACATATATGGATAGAACCTATAACGGGGGCTCGAAAAACAAGTAATTTCTGCTGGGCTGTTATCCTTTTTTTAGGTTCATTAGGATTCTTGTTGGTTGGAACCTCGAGTTATCTTGGTAGAAATTTGATATCTTTATTTCCGTCTCAGGAAATAGTTTTTTTTCCACAAGGAATTGTGATGTCTTTCTACGGAATCGCGGGTCTTTTTATTAGCTCCTATTTGTGGTGCACAATTTCGTGGAATGTAGGTAGTGGTTATGA